TGTATCTATCTATATAATACAATACAAAATAGAATCAAAAACGAATCTCTATAAGCTATCTAATAATTTATATAAGAAATTTATAGAAATAGAATAAATAAAGTAAAGAAGGGCTTTTTTTAAACATTATTTTTTTTTGTGTAATGTAACATAGTAATTGTCTTTTTTTTCAATTAGGAGAGATGGCTGAGTGGATTAAAGCGGCGGATTGCTAATCCGTTGTACGAGTTATTCGTACCGAGGGTTCGAATCCCTCTCTTTCCGTTTCCGTCAATGGCTTGGTATCTTTCAAATTTTAATTTAGTAAACCTTTTTGTTTTTTTTTTAATAGATATAGTTAAAGATATAGTTCTAGTTAAAGATGTGGAATAGCAAAAAATCCTAAGAGCATTTCTAAGAATTGAATAAAGCAAGGAAAACCTTCTTATTTTTTATTCTTCACGTCCAGGATTACGTCCTGGATCATTAGATAGGAATCCGAAGATGAAGAGAGAAACAAAGAATATCACTACGGTGTAAACAAAGAGTTTGAGAGTAAGCATTACACAATCTCCAAATCTGTTTTTCTGGGAAAAAGAAAATAGATTCTCTATTTTTATACTATGAACTATGGATCCTAGTTTGACACCAAGAAATGAAACGGTTTTCGAATTTCTAGAAATAGAAAAGAGTTTTCAGAAATTCACACAATTCGAATTCGATATTGTGGTGGACTCGATATAGGGTGTTTCAGTGAAAAAAAAAAAGTAAGAATCGGGAAATCGCGGGATCCAAATTTATCGTGGCTACTCGAGAATTTCGCCGTTTGAATGGAGGGTTCATTCATATTGTAAGACTCATCTGATCTTATCAATTGGTAAAATTTTTTTTCTCGAACTCGAATAAATTATGAATTTTTCTAGGATAGTATTAAAGATCTCATCGAAAACTTACAGCAGCTTGCCAAACAAAGGCTAAGAGAAAAAAGAAAAGAGGTATTACTGGCATAACATCTACAATTGGGTTCAAAAAAGCGTAGGCCTCGGGCAATTTGGCGAATAAAAAACTACTGGAATAAAGGGCAGAATTAAAACAGATATAAATCAAACTAAAGATATTAAGCATAACAAACATTTTTTTCTTGGAGATAGTTGTATTTTGATTGAGTTATTAATATGTTATTGATAGAAGGTAAAAATGAAGAAAAGGAAGTCAGGTAGACAAAAAAAGACTTCTTTGAACCGAACCAATCAAAACAAAAATCCTTCTATTCTCACAAGAGAATAGAAGAAATCATACTTTCATACAATATCTTAATTGAATTATATATAATGATCAATAAATTGAGTTTAATTCGACAGCTACACGTGTCAAAACCCTAATACTAAAATAAAACAAGAATCGAATTTATTCCGTAGGGATTTGCACTGGAATTGACGAACAACCAATATCAATATTAGTGTTTATTAGTATTGAATAGAAATTGAAATGGGGCGTGGCCAAGTGGTAAGGCAACGGGTTTTGGTCCCGCTATTCGGAGGTTCGAATCCTTCCGTCCCAGAGTGGACTCTAATATATATCAGATATCAGAATCAAAATTCTCTTTTTGTTTTTGAGCAACGTTTTATTTACTATTTAAGAGTCTAATTTTTGTTTTGATAAAATTGACTTCTTGTTTCTAATTTTAAAAATTTTTCTCTGAATCTGATCTTTTTTCACAAATTGAATCGAGTTCGAATAATACGAAAACATAACAGAATCCATTTTTGATCCAGATAAGATGGGAACCTAGATCCCAAGAGGTTGAAGTCAAAAAAAGTCTGATGAGCCTTTTAGTTTATGCCTCCCCCTTTCACTTTCGTATTTAAGTTAGTTGCTTAGAAAAGCCTTACGTGCCATATCTAGTTGATTTTTCAAGGATACATTCTAAATCGAAATGCGAAAGCCTCTATATTCCCTATCTTTTTTTAATAAGACAGCCCAATTATTCTCCTTTTATTTCTGAATTCTAAACAAGAGGGTATTCTTGTTACTGATTGAATTCAATCAATGGGATTAAGTCTCTTAAGACTAGTTAATGACTTAATCTGGATCTTTTTGGCTTTGGATTTTAGACAAAATAGTCTAGCATCCCAGAAAAAAGGATCCTTTTTTATTTATGATTCATCATCCCCCCGGAATGAATTGAGAGTGAGAGTAGATAAGAGTTAGTGAGCGATGGAAGATATCAATTTGAATATCTATGTCTGTCCAAATTTCATTACCAAATAATCAAGTTCCATATTTAATGGTTAATAGATTTTCTTTAACCCTCATTTTTAGGTATTTGGTATTTGTCTCTAATGAATAATTTAAATCTATGTAATAACAATTGAGACGGGGATGATTCATACATCTTATTTACTTTATTTTCATTTAAAATTTTAGGGAAAGATTAGTCAACCTTAAGTTCAAGCAAAAGAAACTACGCATAAATTGAGGAAATCTTTATATGCATGGATTGCTATCCTTATATTTCATTGATAGCGTTCTTTCGCTTTTTTTGAAAAGGATTTGTGAGCCCTTACCTTACTCTTAACTATTTAACATCGAATATCAATAATTCCTTCCAATGAAAATTGTTCAGTCTAATCTGATAGATACGGAAATCCTCGATATGGATTTATCTCTCTTATGATGATCAAATAGAATCCTTAGTAAAACTGTATTTAAATTATGATGTCGAGGTAGGAAATTTTTTTAAATAATTTGAATGTTTTTTACGTGTCCTTGGGACTCGAAGACGTGTAAGATTGTTGAATCTATTCTATCGAATCATTTGAAGATACAACGGAGATTCCAATTTTTTTTTATTCGTGTTATTTTTTATTTATAAATAAAAAAACTATTGCACTCATACAATAAAATCGAGGATTAAATTGAATTCTTACTGAGCCTTTTTCTTCCTAACTGAGGCTTAAATTACTTATTCATTTCATATAGAAGTCAAAAGTACTGTGTATTGACCGAAGCAATGACTATTCATGATTCCATAATTGAATCAATTCCATACTGGTTCGAAACTAAAGAAATGTTATGGTAAAACTTCGTTTGAAACGATGTGGTAGAAAGCAACGTGCGACTTGAAGGACATGATCAGCTGTGGATTTTTTTTCCATCCACCATTTTCTATTTTATATTATCTAGGAATGAATGGGCTCTTGGCTCGACATCCTTTGTTCGGTTCTACTACAACCCTCGTTTTTTGTTGGGTTGTAATGTAAATAGTACTTGATGGAGCTCGAGTAGAAAGTATTTATTCATTTCTCAGGGGCAAGGGTCTAGGGTTAATACCAATCAATACGTTGGAACAAACTTCGTAAGTATATTTTTGATATCGAAATCGAAAGGATCCGATTCGAACAATTTTTCAATGCAAAAGGAAAATCTTTTTGAATTGGTAAAACTCTTTCGATCAAAAGTGTATCATGCAGGAATCAATTGTTCGTATAATTCTTTCATAGAAAGAAATCACAAAAAGAGGTTTGTTGCTGCCATTTTTGAAAACGATTAAAGATCACCGAAGTAATGTCTAAACCCAATGATTCAAGGCAAAGATAAAGGATCCTGGAACAAGGAAATACCGTTTTCAATTGTCTCAATAATTAGATCAGAATCGAGACTCCAAAAATGGATTCGAAAGGAGACAAACAACAAAGGGGTTAGAGACCGCTCAAAAAATGAAATAAATGCCTAAGGCTGTTCTTTATAGGCTATTTGAAAGTTATCCAACTTGAGTTATGAGAGTACGAATGCTCTTTTTTTTCTTCTTTTTCGAAAAAGAAGAAAAAAAAGAAGGACTTAAATCTCTGGAAATTGATTTGATGATTTTCTATATCTATTTGATATTTGACATTCTAATTCGATACATAATAATTTCGAATCGTTTTTTCGCGAGCCGTATGAGGAGAAAACCTCTTATACGTTTCTAGGGGGGGTATTGTTCATTTATATCTATCCCAATGAGCCGTTTATCGAATCGTTGCAATTGATGTTCGATCCCGAAGAGAAGGAAGAGATCTTCGGAAAGTGGGTTTTTATGATCCGATAAATAATCAAACCCATTTAAACGTTCCTGCTATTCTATATTTCCTTGACAAGGGCGCTCAACCTACAGGAACTGTTCATGATATTTCAAAGAAGGCGGGGGTTTTTACGCAGCTTAGTCTTAATCAAACGAAATTCTATTAAGCAATAGAACCAAAAAAGAGGGTGTAGATGACTCCTATATAGTTTTCTATAACTTTTTCTTTACCCTTCCCCTCTTTTTTGGTTCTCTATTCATACCTATTTATTATTCCTAGTTAATGTTGCTACTATAGAATATTATGATGTTCTATACGTATAAGTACAAAAATCGATTTTATTGCTAGAATTTTATTGATATAAGATGCATATAAAAAAGATCAAGTGAGAATTGATAATTGGATCTAGAAATAGAAAAAATTTACAGTACTTGCAACTGGGGGATTTTTCATTGGAAATCTATTAACAAATAACAAAACAAGGGATTAAGCTTGTGTATTTTATTTATATTGCTTGATTGAATAAGCCCAAGGTTTCTTCCTATTTTTTTTTCGTTAATTTCTTTTTTCACCTACATCTCTTTTTGATCCATTTGTATATGTAGTGCACATCCAGTACAAGTCCTTTTGCTTTTAGATTTATTTCAAGTCTTTCTAAATTCTTTCTATTTATCTAATTATTTATCTATTCCATTTTATATATTTATATTTAATATATTTAATTTCATTTTAATTTTATATTTAATTTCATTTTAATTTTGATTCTCATTATTTGGATTTTCATTAAATTAATAAATTAATTCTTTTTGTTTTCGCCATTGCCATTGTATTTTTGATATTCTTTTCTCACGATTCATCTTCAACATTCATAGTGATATTGACAACAGTGTATCGAACAAATATAATTTGATCGTAGCTAAATGGATCTGTTTATCTCCATCCCATAGATTTGGTTTT